ATTCGCAAGAACCTTTCTTTAATTCAATTAGATGTTAACGTAAATGAACCATAACTATGTAGCCCTATTCCTAATAGATTGACCCCAAAATAGCATATCCAAATTATAAGAAAGCCCATAGACGCCACAATTGCGGAAATTTCAACCTGTAAATTTCTATTGGTTCTAGTATGTAAATAAACCGCAAATACGATCCAAGTAATAAATGCCCAAGTTTCCTTTGGGTCCCAATTCCAATAGGACCCCCATGCTTCATTAGCCCATACTGCTCCTGAAAGAATACCTATAGTTAAAAAGAGAAAACCTAGACTAATCACACGATAACTCCAATAATCCAACTGGTGAATCAATTGGGACCTGTAATAATTGTTAGCAGAAAAAAAAGAAGCATTTCCTAAAAAATTGTTTCTTTCATTTATGTATTGTATTTCACCAAAAGAAAGTTCCTCGTTTAGTTTTAATAAAAAAGTATTCCTCTTACAAAAAAAATTTATGTTTTTTCGAAATGTAAGGACCAGAAGTGCTACTGATAATAATGATCCACATAAAAGAGCTGCATAGCCCAATATCATCATACTTACGTGCATTATTAACCACTCGGATTGGAGAGCGGGTACTAATATTGCGGATTGATGTATTTCAGTTAAAAGACCCGAAGTAGCAAAGCCTTGGGTAAAAATAACACTTGACACAGTTATTGTGCTTAAATGGCTTTTTTTTTTTTTGAAATATGGAACTATCTGAATAACTGATAAACTCCAAGAAAGAAAGATTAATGATTCATATAAATCACTTAGTGGGAAATGCCCCGAATAAATCCAACGAGTGACTAATAATACGGTTATACATAAAAAAGTAGCTATCATTCCCTTTTCTGACGAATCATTTAGTTTTATGATTTCATCGATTAATAAAGTTATCAAATGAATTGTAATTACAACGGAAACGATCGAAAAGGAAATATGAGTTAATATATGCTCTAAAGTTGAAAATATCATAAAAATTTTAAAAAGGAGGAATCCTGAAATATAAATCAGGAGTTGAATTCATTCTAGAATTTAGAATATATTGTATCTATTTTCGAAGAGAAGGTCTGCCGCCACTCGGACTCGAACCGAGATGCTCTCGCACTGCTTCCTAAGAGCAGCGTGTCTACCGATTTCACCATAGCGGCTTGTTCGAATTCATAATAGCCTATTCATAGTCAATCGTCGAGATTTAAGGAGTCAACTAAATGAAATCTTTTTAGTCAAAATGAAAATGGATGAATAAAACTTTGTTCAAATACAAATTCGAAGGTTCATTATTCATTATTATGGGGTATGGGTTTTATTTACCTTAGTGCTTTGGTGTAGTTTATGCTCTTCTATAATTCAATAGAATCGAACTATTGAAACTATAAACTTCAACCCTCTAGTTATTGATAGAACTATAAAAAATTTCTTTATTCTTTTTCATAAAAGATTTATCATTTATATTATTTCCTAAAAGTTAAAAAATGTATTTTACCAATGAACAAAAAATAAGACCCCTTTTTTATTATTTATTACTCAAAACTTGCACATTAATTCGGACAAAAAATTCCAGTCTTTTGTCGGTTGGGTTGAAAGAGACATATAAATGGGAAATTTATATATTCTAATAGATTAATTCAGAGAAATTCAGATAAATAAGAAGTCAGAAAGTTACACAAAAAATTTTCAAAATAAATGAATAAATTAATTTCAACGATGTATTAATTTTAACTAAAGATCTCTTTTTTACCCTTCTTCATAATATATATATATTCATATATATAATTTATATATATATATATAAAATATATATATATAGAAAAACGTCGATTATTGTAATTGTGACAAACAGGTTGATGGGGAAAAAAGACTCCCCCATCTCCCAAACAAGAAAATATACTAACAAGGGCTCAAGTTTTGTATCTTGTCTTTATTCTTTTTTTTTTTTCTTTTTTCAAATTTTTATAATTTACTAACCCCTAAACCGAAGAATTATTATTATACATATATATTTATACATATATACATATCCTAATAGCGAAGCGAGTTCTAGTTCATATTGATTAGCCACAAATAATAGGTTTGTTGATTTCCTATTAAGAATGAAATGGGCCTATTTTTCTATTAGGATTATTCCAATGTTTTATTTTATGACTTTTTTTGTCGCACAAAAAAACTTTTTGAGTTTCCGGTAGAAAGAGATTTACCTAATGACAACGCTTTTAAGGCTGCCCAATATCCCTTCCCTTTCCAAATATTTTTACGAATACGCTTTTTTGATATAGAAGTACGTTTTTTTGGAACTGCCATTTAAAAATTAAGAGGTTACTCGTTGTTATAGTTGGATGTGAAAGACATCTATTGGTCAAAACGAATATATTCATTATCTAGTTATTTTCTAGAGAATAATTAGATAATATAATATATATTATCTAGAGAAAATCTAGAGAAAACAAAAAAAATATATATAGATAAAAAATGTGTGAAAATAGTACAAAATCTTACTATAAATTTTTTTTCTACATAAAATAGACCGAAGGATTTAAGAACCCATTGCCTAATGAAAAGCCTAATGAAAACTTTAATTTTTTCTATTAATTGGTCAAACTTGAGTAAAGAATACTTCGAAATTCCATTTTAAAATTCGAATCAAACTAGTAATTAAAGTAATGAATCTGTTAAAAGATACACGTTTTGTTAAAAAAATCTTCGTTATTTTTTTATTAAATTTAATTTTATTTTACCCCCTTTTGATAATTACCCCCTTTTTTGATAAATATAAATGATCAATATAAAAAGAAATCTTATATAAAATATAAAATGTTAGATATTATAGCGTTTCCTATAAATGTTTTTTTATTGAAACGGAAACTAATCAATCAGTTTCATACTGAAACTAGTTAATGATTTGGAACAAACTGACTAAAAAGCGAGATTTGTACAAAAATTGTACCTTAGTTAATCCTATGATTCATATCGATTCATATTAGATTTCTTTTTAGTGTAATTTTTTATCATTACTTTATGAATATAAAGTGATTTAATAATAATGAAATTTTGTATTTTCGTTATTTTAAGAAAAAAATCTTAGTTAATAACTAAATTTGTATAAACAAATCTTAGTTAATAACTAAATTCGCTTTTTATGAGCAATAGGTCATATCATTTGCCCAATTGTAACTTCTTTATTTTAATATTTAATTTGGAAAGACCCAGATAATATATAAAATTCGAAAAATATCTTTAAGTTAGTATTAAGTTAGTACATCTCTTGATTTTTTTATTGACCCCTTTTGTTTTGAAATTGAAAGGGGGTAGGATCCGGTAAATCGGAAACAATCAATTAAGAATAAAAAACTTTTTTATGGAACAGACATATCAATATTCGTGGATAATACCCTTCCTTCCACTTCCAGTTCCTATGTTAATAGGAGTGGGACTTCTTCTTTTTCCGTCGGCAACAAAAAGTCTTCGCCGTATGTGGGCTTTTCAAAGTGTTTTTTTGTTAAGTATAGTCATGATTTTTTCGATCAATCTGTTTATTCAGCAAATAAATGGCAGTTCTATCTATCAATATGTATGGTCTTGGATCATTAATAATGATTTTTCTTTAGAATTCGGTTACTTGATCGACCCGCTTACTTCTATTATGTCAATATTAATCACTACTATTGGAATTATGGTTCTTATTTATAGTGATAATTATATGTCGTATGATCAAGGATATTTGAGATTTTTTGCTTATATGAGTTTTTTCAGTACTTCTATGTTAGGATTAGTTACTAGTTCTAATTTGATACAAATTTATATTTTTTGGGAATTGGTAGGAATGTGTTCATATCTATTAATAGGGTTTTGGGTCACACGGCCTGTTGCTGCAAATGCTTGCCAAAAGGCATTTGTAACTAATCGTGTTGGGGATTTTGGTTTATTATTAGGAATTTTAGGTTTTTATTGGATAACAGGGAGTTTCGAATTTCGAGATTTATTCAAAATATTCAATAACTTGATTTCTAATAATCATAATGAAGTCAATTTTTTATTTGTTACTTTCTGTGCCGTTCTATTATTTTCCGGTGCGGTTGCTAAATCTGCACAATTTCCCCTTCATGTATGGTTACCGGATGCCATGGAGGGGCCTACTCCTATTTCGGCTCTTATACATGCTGCTACTATGGTAGCTGCGGGCATTTTTCTTGTAGCTCGGCTTATTCCTCTTTTCATAGTCATCCCTCACATAATGAATTTCATCTCTTTGGTAGGAGTAATAACAATATTATTCGGGGCTACTTTTGCCCTTGCTCAAAAAGACATTAAGAGAGGTTTAGCCTATTCCACAATGTCTCAATTGGGTTATATGATGTTAGCTCTAGGTATGGGGTCTTATCGAAGTGCTTTATTTCATTTGATTACTCATGCTTATTCGAAAGCATTATTATTTTTAGGATCCGGATCCGTTATTCATTCAATGGAAACTCTTGTTGGATATTCTACAAATAAAAGTCAGAATATGGTTTATATGGGGGGTTTAACAAAACATATCCCAATTACCAAAACCGCTTTTTTATTAGGTACACTTTCTCTTTGTGGTATTCCGCCTCTTGCTTGTTTTTGGTCCAAAGATGAAATTCTTAATGATACTTGGTTGTATTCACCAATTTTCGCAATAATAGCTTGGTTTACAGCGGGATTAACCGCATTTTATATGTTTCGAATATATTTACTTACTTTTGAAGGACACTTAAACGTTCATTTTAAAAATTATAGTGGCAAAAAGAATACTCCCTTATATTCAATATCTCTATGGGGTAAAGAAGATTCAAAAAGAATTAACAAAAATTTTCGTTTATTAACGTTATTAACAATGAAAAATCATGATATTTTTTCTTTTTTTTCAAAAAAAACGTATCTAATTGATCAGAATTCAAGAAACATCACACAACCTTTTATTACTATTACCCATTTTGGAAATAAGAAGTTTTTTTT